TAAGAAGAGGTAATACAAAAGTGTGTAAACTATAAAAACGGGTCAAAGTAGATTGACCCACACTAGCACTTCCACGCAATAACTCTACTAAAGGTGATCCTATTACGGGAATAGCTTCAGGTACGCCTGTCACGATTTTTACTGCCCAATAACCGATTTGGTCCCGGGGTAAGGAATAACCAGTTACACCAAACGATGCAGTCAATACAGCCAGAACCACACCCGTAACCCAAGTCAATTCGCGAGGTTTTTTAAATCCGCCCGTGAGATACACACGAAATACGTGTAGGATCATCATTAGGACCATCATACTTGCTGACCATCGATGAACTGATCGGATTAACCAACCAAAGTTGACTTCAGTCATTATGTATTGAACAGAGGCAAAAGCCTCCGTAACGGTCGGACGATAGTAAAAAGTCATAGCAAAACCCGTAGCTACTTGTACTAAAAAACAAGTAAGTGTGATCCCTCCTAGACAATAAAATATATTGACATGAGGAGGAACATATTTACTAGTTATATCATCTGCAATCGCCTGAATCTCGAGACGCTCCTCGAACCAATCATATACTTTATTGAGATAGGTAAACCAAGGGGACTCCCCCTCTGAGAACCGTATATGAGAATTTAATCTCGTACGGCTCAAGCAGAAACACCCAAATACTGATTACAATGGATATGTAATAGAAAATTTTAAATTTCTTATTTATCCACTTGATTCAATCGTCTCTGAAGATACGAAGGAACCAAAATCCGAACTCTCTTCTTTGTTGTGATGAGAATGCCAAAATATCAAGTTAGCTCATCTGTCTTTATGTTGATCGTTACAGGCCTCTTGAATCTTCTATTCCCCTATTTATTTGTTATTTGATTTGTTGTTTTTGTTTGTGCGTAATGCAGATTGACTATTGTTTACTATTTTTTTTTTTGATAGGAATTCTCTTGTTGAGACCCTATGAATCGATTGAAACCTCAGATTCATACTAGAACCACGATGATTCAATAAAACCCAAAAACTAAGACCAAGGGTTCTATGAGTAAGAACTATTTGATCATCACTTATTCATAGATGTAATGACTAAAAATCCAGAGAAAGATTTGTCCTTCGGTCAAAATAAGCATGATTCTAAAGGAAGAAAAATCGTTCAATTTATCAAATACCTCTTTGTTTGAAAATTTTTTGAAGTCCAGTCACGAGGTCTGAATAGTAGGTATGAATCATAGTTCAAATATTTCTTGATCTATTCCATATATTCCGTGCTCCAGATACTAGGATGAATATCCGACGAGGCAGAACCATCTCTGTCGAGATGACAGACCTATTCTCTGTACTATCAATAGGATCAATTATAACAAGTCGCACACTCATATTCCGGAAATACCGAAACAACGGAATTCCACGGTCAAACTACCAGAATGGACTATAAATCTGAGTCCTAAGTGATTCATTTTTGATTGAAAAGCTAGGGCTTCTGGTTCTTATGGACCTAATTCATTGAAATTCCATCCAGTAAAACGGAAGAATTATAAATCTCTAAAATAATAGATAGGAATATCGCAAATAGAGCCATTGCGACACCCATAAATGGGGTGGTTCCCCACCCAGGAGCCACTTTACCATATTCTGAATTCAATGGTTTCAATAAATCCCCTGTAATAGTTCGTCTTGGCCCAGATCTAGCACTACCCTCAACGGTTTGTGTAGCCATAAATACTATTGCATTGGTTGAGATCTGTTGACTTTGTATACTATTCCGTTGTAAATAAACGATCTTATCGTAGCATAGATCCATCGTGGTCTTGAAATTCTCTAATAATGGAAACAGCAACCTTAGTCGCCATCTCCATATCTGGTTCACTTGTAAGCTTTACAGGGTACGCCTTATATACCGCTTTTGGGCAACCCTCTCAACAACTAAGAGATCCATTCGAGGAACACGGAGACTAATTGAAGTAATGAGTCCCCCATATGGGGGACTCATTACTTCAATTAAGATAATGAAAAATCATTTCATCTTTTTAGTCGGGACCTTAGGCGGTTCTCGAAAAAATATAGCGAAAAAGATTATCCCTAAAGTCGAGACTAAGAGGAATGTATAAACCAATGCTTCCATAGATTCGATCGTTGTTTACAATTATAGCTTCCACACCTGTTCATTTAGGATTATTTCCCAGATAAAGAAAGGACAAGAGCAAAGAAAGGCGATGATTCAAATCAATATTTCTACGGTACCTTATGTCAAATCAAAAAAATCAAATATAGAGGCGAAAGATACCGGAGCAATGTTGTATCAGACTACCTGTCTCCTTGTAGTTGGATCTCCAAGTTTTTGGAATGCTCCAAACTCCACTTGAGCATCCAAATCTGGGTCAATCCCAGCAAAAACATCTCTGAACAAGGTTCGAGCGCCATGCCAAATGTGTCCGAAAAAGAAGAGCAAAGCAAACGTAGCATGTCCAAAAGTGAACCAACCCCTTGGACTGCTCCGAAAAACACCATCGGATTTCAAAGTAGCACGATCTAATTCAAAAATTTCACCCAATTGGGCACGTCTAGCATATTTTTTCACAGTAGCAGGATCGCTATAGCTGACTCCATTGAGTTCGCCACCATAGAACTCAACAGTTACACCCACTTGTTCGACACTATACTTCGATTCTGCCCTTCTAAAAGGAACATCGGCTCTCACAATTCCGTCTCCGTCCACCAAAACTACTGGAAATGTTTCAAAAAAAGTAGGCATACGGCGTACAAAAAGTTCATGCCCTTCTTTATCTCTAAAGATAGGGTGTCCTAACCATCCAACAGCTATCCCATCCCCGTTGTCCATTGAGCCTGCCCGGAATAATCCACCTTTCGCCGGATTATTACCGATGTAATCATAAAAAGCTAATTTTTCGGGAATTTTAGACCAAGCTTCCGATAAACTCAGATTTTCGGCTAGACTGGCGCCAACTCTTCGATATATTTCTTGCTGGAAGTATCCCTGATCCCACTGATAACGAGTGGGACCAAATAATTCGATCGGGGTAGTTGCTGAACCATACCACATAGTTCCAGCAACAACGAAAGCTGCAAAAAAGACAGCAGCGATACTACTGGAAAGGACAGTTTCAATATTGCCCATACGTAATCCTTTGTATAGACGTTGGGGTGGGCGGACACTAAGATGGAATAGACCTGCTAATATACCCAATGTACCTGCTGCAATATGATGAGAGGCTATTCCTCCCGGAACAAAGGGATCAAAACCTTCTGCACCCCACGCTGGATTTACAGATTGTACTTTTCCGGTTAGGCCATAAGGATCGGATACCCATATTCCAGGACCATACAAGCCTGTTACATGAAATGCGCCAAACCCAAAGCAAGCCACCCCTGAGAGAAATAAATGAATTCCAAAAATCTTGGGCAAATCCAAAGAGGGTTTTCCCGTACGTTCATCACAGAATATTTCTAGGTCCCAATACACCCAATGCCAGATAGCTGCTAAGAAGCACAAGCCAGAAAACACAATATGTGCCCCGGCCACACCTTCGTAACTCCAAATACCCGGATTCGTTATAGTTCCTCCTGTAATACTCCAACCGCCCCATGAATTGTTTATTCCTAAACGAGTCATGAAGGGTATAACGAACATACCCTGTCTCCACATTGGATCAAGAACGGGGTCAGAAGGATCAAAAACTGCTAATTCGTATAGAGCCATCGAACCGGCCCAACCGGAAACTAGAGCTGTATGCATTATATGGACAGAAAGCAGCCGACCGGGATCATTCAATACGACGGTATGAACACGATACCAAGGCAAACCCATGGAAATACCCCTTTCTCAAAGAAAAAATAGATACTATGTAACTTTATCACATTGGAAATAACTATGCTATGGACCTCACCCTTTCATTGGATTATCTCGAAACAAGGGTTAATATTTATTCTGTTCCGTTAGTAATAATTGAACAATTCTGTTCGTGGGAACAAAGAGAAGCAGATCTATTCTATACCCAATAAGTACCAATACGCAATGGGGGGATTAATCCTATTTTTTGTGAGCGAATGTATAGATACTTGTTTCTCATTCGAACGATCCGTTCGTAAGAATTTTCCTTTATTCCGTCTTCCTCTATGAATCTTCCAATCTATCGATAAAATACGATAAACGACAATATTATGAAGACAATAAACCATTGTTTGTTACGTTTCCACATCAAAGTGAAATAGAATACTTAATTTTTCTTTCATTTAATGCCCATTGGTGTTCCAAAAGTACCTTTTCGGAGTCCTGGAGAGGAAGATGCAGTTTGGGTTGACGTATAGTGTGACTTGTCAGACATATTGGGTCATATGGGATTTCCCCGTTCTCTCCCCCGATCGAGATATCCTCTGTTTCGCCCAAGAAAGATTGATTGAACCGTCAATAATTCGAAGCGTGAAGTGCAATTAGATCAATTTATTTGGTTGGAGGATCAATATTCTCAATTAAAAGAATTTATGGTTGGCTTGGACCAATAAAATGAAGTATACAGGCTCCGTTCAGAAAATACCAAGGTAATCCATGTATGATTACCACCCTATCAGAAATGATTCCTTTATACCATATGAGTGATCTCAAATTGCCAATTAATGGAATAATATGATGAATACATCGAATATTTTGTGGAAGGCATGAAAATGAAACAAATTGAAAAAAAAAAAGAAGTCATAGCAAAAAGAAGTGGTACTGGGATCATTTGTCCTATATGTGCAAATCGAATTCGGGCAGATCTTTACCCGGAGTAGAGCATAAACCTAAAAGAGTGGAAGAGGCCCATTCGGGAACAAGAAAATTACATCGTGATTTAGATCTCGATGAAACAATACATCAATGAGGGGTTAGCTCGATAAGTTCAGTGAATTCTTTTTTGATTTTATAGGGAAGCAAGTCAAAACTCATGTTTCTTAAAAAATGGAAGAAAAAGCCCGCTACGAAAAAAGAAATAGGGCTGGAATCGACAATTTCTTTTTTTTTTATTTTCTCAATTTTGATTTTTTGAACCGTATGCACCCAAAGGTGCGTGTACGGTTCCTAAGGAATAGAATTTTGTCCTAATCAACCGACTTCATCGAGAAAGATTACTTTTTTTAGGCCAAGAAGTTGATAGCGAGATCTCGAATCAACTTGTTGGTCTCATGGTATATCTCAGTATAGAGGATGATACCAGGGATCTGTATTTGTTTATAAATTCTCCCGGCGGATGGGTAATCCCAGGAATAGCTATTTATGATACTATGCAATTTGTGCCACCAGATGTGCATACAATATGCATGGGATTAGCCGCTTCAATGGGATCTTTCATCCTGGTTGGAGGAGAAATTACCAAACGTCTAGCATTCCCTCACGCTTGGCGCCAATGAGTTTTTTTATTTGAGAGAAAAAAAGACTATGCCTTCGTCATATGGAATATGAATAAAATAATAATAATATTAAGTAATAATAGCATGGCATTTCAAGTTCGATATGAGCAAACTATTATTATTTTTTCATAATATGAGATTATGTATCGAGATAGTAGTATGAAAGAAAGGTTATTTCCGACTTGATCTTATGTATCGGGGTCCATTTCAGCGTCACAAACCTTTTTGCTTCCACATCAGAAGTCTCTTTCCAATATTTATGTTATGAAAGAGTGTGAAAATAAAAAAAAAAAAGATCATTTTTTACTTATTTTTATTTGATCGGATCAGAAAGAAACTTTGGGATTGCTGAATCACAGACGAGATAAATATATAAAGCAACGGAACCATCATAGTATTTTTTGATTACTCCGAAAGGAAGGATGGTAAATGGATCATTCAACGATCTGGGTCTGATAGATTCGACTTGTCTCTTTCTTCGATGAAAAAAGAGAAAAAAAAATTCCATTACAGAGCCGTATGCACAAAAGATGCCTGTACGGTTGTTCAATTCTATCTTTTTCTCCCTGCTTGTTATTCTTTATCCCTTCCCTTCGCCCAATCATGCGAGATAGAGGAATCGTTCATTATGTTATATCATCAGGGTTATGATCCATCAACCTGCTAGTTCTTTTTATGAGGCACCCACAGGAGAATTTATCCTGGAAGCGGAAGAACTACTGAAACTCCGCGAAACCCTCACAAGGGTTTATGTACAAAGAACGGGCAATCCTTTATGGGTTGTATCCGAAGACATGGAAAGGGATGTTTTTATGTCAGCAACAGAAGCCCAAGATTATGGCATTGTTGATCTTGTAGCGATCGAAAATACCGGGGATTTCGCATAAATCTTTGATTCCATTTCGAATCATAATTTGAATGAACCCTTATTTGATCTTTTATCTTCTTACCTGGGTAAAATATGAAATGGAAGTAATTCATAATCATCCGGTTAGGATCGATCTAAACCAGCCCATTCTGTATATGATTCAGCATGCCAACTATTAAACAACTTATTAGAAACACAAGACAGCCAATCAGAAATGTCACGAAATCCCCCGCTCTTCGAGGATGTCCTCAGCGTCGAGGAACATGTACTAGGGTGTATGTGCGACTCGTTCAGATCATGAGCTAGAACAAATGAGACGATTTTTACAGTATCAATGACTCGTACCAATGAATAGAATGGAAGAACTCCATTCACTATCGAAAAATAAAGATCTCTCGTATACCTCTATTTGTATGGAATTTATGGTTTCCATTGGTGCAAATCCAATCACCTCGATTTGAGATGAAAAGCAATTCCCATTGGTAGCAAATGGTTATCCATTAAGCGGGGGAATGATATTTAAGAAGCAGAAAGATTATGCTCCTACTCTTGCAAGAACGGACTAACAGGGTCAGCTACCTATTCAACCTTCATAATTAAATGCCGTCACTGTATGGATAGATCCCATTGAAAAAAGACCTATTACTCGATAATTCATCGGTAGAGCCAAAGAGCGTGAACTGTACAAGTTACCAATAACATTGATTAAATGAGGAAAGGGGCTCCGGTGTATAGAGAGGACCTCGCCGTTTAAGAAGTAACCATAGAAACGATGGAAGCCACTATTTGTCCATTTACGATTTATTTTATACCTAATATCGGTACAATTTCTTTTTTTTTTTTTGAGGTGAAATGCCTGGAAGAAATAAAAAAATCGTGGTTGGGAAGGTTATAGTAGCAAAAGCCATTGGAATTTGTATTTTAATTTTATACATCGGAAGAATCCGTTTTGTTATTAATAAACCAGGAGAGGGGAAAAGAATGACTGAAAGAAAAGAAATCAATTAGTTATTCATCCAAGTTTCTTTTGATTCAATGACCAGAGTTAGACGAAGATATATAGCTCGGAGACGTAGAACAAAAATTCGTTTATTTGCAGCAACCTTTCGAGGGGCTCATTCAAGACTTACTCGAACTACTACTCAACAGAAAATGAGAGCTTTGGTTTCCACTCATCGGGATAGAGGCAGGCGAAAGAGAAGTTTTCGTCGTTTGTGGATCACTCGGATAAATGCAGTAACTCGTGAGAATAGGGGATCCCATAGTTATAGTCGATTGATACTTGATCTGTACAAGAGGCAGTTGCTTCTTAATCGTAAAATACCTGCACAAATAGCCATATCAAATAGGAATTGTCTTGACACGATTTCCAATGCGATCATCAAATAAGGAGATTGGAAGGAATTCACTGGAATACTTTAAACGGAGTTCCCCGGAGAATGAACTCCGGGAGGGTATAGTAGAAATTCGTATGATAAGATAAGTAGTAGGAATGAACGAACACGTTTCAATAAAAAAAAAAAAAAAGATTTATTCTTCCCCCATTCTTTTTTTATTATTACATTACGGCGCGACAATCTCTCGGCTTTTTCGAACAAAACTTCAATCTGAGTTCGAATTAGAGTTTTGATTCGATTGAGGAATAGGCTTATTTATTTCTGGTTCTAGGACCAGTAGTTCTAGGGATCGACCCGGTTCTCTCAAACTGTTTCTCATTATTAAGAAAAGGTAACGAAGATAAAATACGAGCTTGTTTTATAGCAATAGTAATTAATCGTTGTTGTTTCAAGGTTAATCTATTCACTCGTCTAGATAATATTTTTCCTTGTTCACTAATAAATTGATTAATTAAACTCATGTTTCTATAATCAATTCGATCCCCCGATCCAATTGGGGGCAAACGCCTATGAAAAGATCGCTTGGATTTATGAAAGGGCCGCTTGGATTTATCCATGGTTTATTTCTTATTTCTAAAATCCTATTTCTTCATTCATTTCGGATCCGACCAAAATAGGACTGGATTTGTATATATTATATATGTATATGTAATTTCTTCCTCTTCCTTGGAAGAGTGGCACACGCGTTCCATTCGATTTATTTCTTTATCTCCCCATGAATCGTATGTTTGTAACAATAAGGGCAGAATTTTTTCAAGTCCAATTGACTAGGTGTATTGTGTCGATTCTTTTGAGTAATATATCTGGAAATGCCCCGCGATTCTTTATTCAAACCATTTCGGACACAACTGGTACATTCCAAAATAACTACTACTCTGACATCTTTACCCTTAGCCATGAACCTCCTTTGGATTTTGAATTCACTCAATTCTTCTATTTTCGATTCGAACCGAAGCGAAGAAGAAAGGAATGAAAAATAAATAGACGAGAAGTTGCTAACTCGAAATCCAATTCAATTATGAAAGATTTCGTTGCAATCAATAGAGTAATCAAATTATTAAGTAATACAAATATTTCTAACTATCAATTATTCCCAATCCCAGTATTTCATTTAGTATCTTGTATGATCTTGAACAGCCTGCCCTCGACCCACATTTCCATTTCTGTTCTCCCTATATTAACCCGAACCCGAGTTTCGATGAGATTCAATCCACTTTTATTCTTTACTCTTTCTTTCCTATCCTAAAGAACTGAAAAAAAGGGGGGGGTTAGTCGCAGAGAATTTATTGTATCTCTAATCTTCTTGATCCCTTCCCATGTCAATAACTAGAATGAAAAAAAGGGGAATGTCAACGCATCTGGGAATAAACGATTGATCTCTATCAATAGACCCGCCAAAGACCCGAACCATAGAGTAGTTAGCACAGGTGCCGTGGAGAGATATGTTTTTATATCTCGCATTGAAAATCCTCCTTCTTTTTCTTTAACTTTATTGACTTTATTGTATATTGTAATACATATATGATCAGATGCGTATGTAGTTAAAGATCATTTGTACGGGGAATCTCTAACCAAAATGGATATATACAACGATCCGGTAGATGAAATCTACCTGTCCCTAAAACAGAAAAAGATGAACCCTCCTTCCTGAGCACTACTGATAAATATTCATTCCTTTATACGTTTATACGTTAGGTATGTATATAATTCTTTATGAGAATGAAACCAAAAAACCAAAAAGAAGAAATGGCAAAAGAAATTCTATTTAGATAGAGGAAATTAGGATGTGGAAAACAAAACATGGATTCCCTACAATGGCACTGTACAACAAATGAAAGGGATGTAGCGCAGCTTGGTAGCGCGTTTGTTTTGGGTACAAAATGTCACGGGTTCAAATCCTGTCATCCCTACTTATCACTTCTCCTATGGACAGTAACGAGGGGTCAATTGAGATCGATTAAAATTGGACACAATCTACCATTTTATGATACTATACATACAAGATGTATTGGGGGTACAAAAAGAATCCTTTTCTTGACATCCGTATCTCCCATCATAATAAAGCGCTCTTAGTTCAGTTCGGTAGAACGTGGGTCTCCAAAACCCGATGTCGTAGGTTCAAATCCTATAGAGCGTGATTCTGTTCTTTTAATGTTGAATCACAATAAAATAACTTCACTAACTTGAACTGCAACCTGAATTTGACCTCCTGGAGATTAAGGAGGAGGTCAATTAAAAAAAAGAGATGTTACTCAATTAAAGGTCCAACTGATCGCCGCGTCTGTATTGTAAATATGCAGTTACGAATAATCCGGCCAAAGTAATGGGAATTAGACC